TTTTTCTTTTGTTGATTTAGAATTAGATTTGATTAGAATAATGTAAAATAGGAATATATGATAATTCAAGAGAAAACTTATTATTATTCATTATATTCATTATAAAAAATATATTATAATAAAAAATCGAATAAACAAACGTTCCAAATTTCTAACTCGAATTAGTCGAACTCATAAGAATAATAACTTAATTAGGATCAAATTATATGGTTGTTTTTTTTATTAGTATTTCTAAATATTATTATAGAAGGAAATAGAAGGAATATCTGTATTCTCCAAATATTAATAAATATTAATACTAAGACAGGATGGTTATGAAAAACACGAAAGCCCCTTATCGGATTTGAACCGATGACTTACGCCTTACCATGGCGTTACTCTACCACTGAGTTAAAAGGGCCCTTTTATTAAATTCTTGACTGAGTTACTATACGGATAAACTAGATATATGTACATATATTCTATACATAAGTATATGCCATAGTGGGTTGTGGAATATTCGGTTTTTCTTTACCTAATATAGTTAAAAGGAAAAGGTTTATTGATATCAATGCACTAAATTGTTTCAATTTCACAATGGCCCTAATGACTTTTCTTTTTAATTTCCCCCATCCGATTATTCTATGTCTATTGACAATTTCGACAAACTAGTCATATTATGAACATAGTATGGGTCGGTCAGGAAAACATGCCCCCATCGTCTAGTGGCCCAGGACATCTCTCTTTCAAGGAGGCAGCGGGGATTCGACTTCCCCTGGGGGTAGGGTACTATGAAAGGGGGTTGATCAGGGATTCTAAATAACCTTAGAAGTGATTGTTCCTGGGTCGATGCCCGAGCGGTTAATGGGGACGGACTGTAAATTCGTTGGCAATATGTCTACGCTGGTTCAAATCCAGCTCGGCCCAAAAATGCGCTGATCCATCATGAATGGATAGAACCCATTTGTTTTCCAGAAAGAACGAATGCACAGGAAAAAAAGAAAACTTTCTGCCCCTACTTCCATTTCCATTTTTTTTTTATTTTCTCTTTTTTTCCTTGAAAAAATGGATTCTCAATCGATTTGAGAATAACAACATGGATTACCAGTAATCCATGTTGCTTTCACTAAGCATTCACGGAACTATCAATATATCCGCGGATCTCTGTTACAACGCAGTAATTCAAAATAGATCGGCTTTGAATGAAATAAAAATAATATGGATATACTTTTTAGGGGGATTGTAGTTCAATTGGTAAGAGCACCGCCCTGTCAAGGCGGAAGCTGCGGGTTCGAGCCCCGTCAGTCCCGACCGTATCCAATATATACTCAATCCATCCCTTCTTTTTCGGAGAAAAGGGTACAGGGAACAGAATTTCATTCCCTCCAAAAAGTGATCTTGAGTTATTTTTTAACATTTATTATCAAAAAAACCCGTTCTATTTCAAATAGTAACAATTGGTGGGAGAGAGCCATATGTGAATTAGTACAATTATTGGGGGCAGCATATTCAGAATTCTAGTAGAGTATCTACTATATTTTTTTTTATTATTGCTCCTCATCCTTGTAATGTATAACAATACTATATGTTTCTTTTTTTACTAAGGGCATTTTTTGTACTAACATTATAAAATGAATTAAACATAGTTACCCTGATAGAGCCCATTCAGGTTAACCCGATTTATTTTTTGGTTCCAATTGGGTGGAATCTTAATTACTAAAAAGAATCTCTTCCCAACGAGCAAGGAAATGAATCTTTTTTTCCTTCGGGTCCAAAGAAATAACCAAAAAAATAGTGAATTTTATGGAATATTAGATCTTTTATACCAAGAGATTCATCTTTATCACACTTCTTTGGTTGCCGAGAAAACTAGATTATTACCATTCAAAAAGGAATTTAGAGCTTAACGCCGTACTTTTTTCATTTCACGTCGATGGGTCGGTAACCAAAAAAAGTGGCAAAATGGGCAAAAAATGCTTGATCGGATAATTTAAAAGGGGATAGATTTAGGGTATATGATAGATTTATGGTATATTATGGTATATAAAGTCAAGAAGAGAAAAACGGATAAGAAATAAAAAATTTTTGATTGGATCATTAATCCAATTTTTATTCAGTATGGATAAAGGACCCTTCTATGTTATACTATATCAATTCTTGACGATTAATGCATGTGATAGCTCAGATATTCTTAATTCATGATATTGCTGATTCAATATCATCGCGATGTAATTCATCTCATTGAATTGAATTTACCGGCGAAAGAGTGATTCCTCATCTCTATGGGATTAAATCCCGAGTTATTGCGAAGTAAAAAAAAAACGAAATAATGATATTATGGAAGTAAATATTCTTGCATTTATTGCTACTGCACTGTTCATTCTAGTTCCTACTGCCTTTTTACTTATCATATATGTAAAAACCATAAGTCAAAATAATTAATTTGAATGAAACTTGGCTTCTTAGTTCTTATTAATGATTGAATAAATACAAAATGAATAAATAAAAGCTTCACCTTTTGATTCTTAATGAAATGATTGAATGACAATCAGCAGTATTCTATGAAATCTGCTAGTTCTGATAGTATGGTAGAAAGAAATATATTCATCTTTCTACCATACTATTTACTTTTTTAGTCTTAGTGAAGTATAGAAAGTCGGATTCTATAAATTAATATAGATCAATCAAAATATTGATCTTCATATATCATATATGTGATACGAATTAGGTATATGTAATCTTAATATTATCCTATTCTAATTCTTTGTTTCATCCATTTGATTTGTATTGATTCCAATCAAGCTCAAAAAAGCAAAAGACAACTCTTATCTTAGTCTTACCATTCTAATTCCAAGGTTTCTTAGGTTTTTTTTTAGTTCAAATATGAACTATGAATCCTGATATACATCGAAAGAATAAAATCAATGAAGTAAAAAGCAATATGGGTATATATAAAACCTAGCCATTTTTTTTGACATTATGAAGAAGTAATTAATTACAGGAGTTCTATTGGAACGGAACTTATTCGGATTTCGAAAAGGGGTCGTAAAAATGCTTGAACATCGAAAGTACGTATCTATTTCATTTCAAAGTGGTAAAATCGGGTTGGTTTATCAGTTTAGGAAGAATTCGGTTGGAATCTCTTTCTGTCTCCCCTTTACTTTCGGAATACGAGCAGGAAAATCGTTGAAATATCTGTTTGATTGAAAAAAGGATATTAGTCATATAGTACATTACTATACCAGACCAGAATACAACGGAACTTTGAATTAAATAAAAAATGTAAAAATTTACAGCGCTTTACAGAACTATCTAGAAAACAATTGATAAAGTTTGATTCATCAACTTATTAATTAGTAGTACTTAGAGTCCACTTCGTCCCCACACTACGAGTGAAAGGGAAAATGTAAAGACTACCATTAAAGCAGCCCAAGCAAGACTTACTATATCCATGTGAATGATGTCCCCTATCTCGATAAATATGAAGGAATTAGTCCATTATTGTTCACTAATAATAGTGGATCAATAGTGAACAGTCAAAAAGGATTCTGACCCAGGACTCTTGATAAATCAATACACTAAATACACTTCAAACAAGTTGTTATATGATTTTTCTAGTAGAAATGGGAACCATTAAGCCTATACAAAATAGGCCTTGCCATTCTTGGAAGTAGTAAGGGAATGTTATTAATTGAACACATAGATAAGAAAATCTATTGTTTCTTTTGTTGACCGTCATAAGTAAAAGACATAAACAATGTGGAATGAAGATCAATCATTCATCCCTCTCTTTCCTAATTTGATTTAATTTTGACTATGCTCCCGATTGTTACTCTTGAACCAATCGGGGAATAGTCTATTTCATTGCTTGGCTCGAGGTTAGTGCAAAAAGTCTTTTGCACTTTTTTCTAAAAAAGCCAATTACCGATTCAATCTAATATTGATTGAATGCCTGCGCATTTCTAGACTTTCATGAGTCTGTATCCAAAGTATTTTCCTTCTCTTTTCACACCCACTAATTCGCTTGCCTGTCCGGCTTAGTTCAATTTAAGCTAAGCTAAGATCGAGAAGATCCAGTCAGTAGCCACTACATTGTAGTGGAAGGACCCCCAAATTCTCTTCCACTAGAATCTTGAATCGTAGACGCAAGGATTTAAATCCTTTTGAGTTTTGAGAAGCGACAGATGCTTAGAATCAAGCAAGTCTCAACAGTTCGTTTGCGTCTGTGAGGGAATAATTCATTGAGTTATATATCGGCCGACCATAATAAGGAATTTGGAGTCTTGTGTTGATCAGGCGACACCCGGATTTGAACTGGGGAAAAAGGATTTGCAGTCCCCCGCCTTACCACTCGGCCATGTCGCCAAGATGATATAAACTAGACTAACATTTTTTCCTTCTGGAAGATTACTAAACTTCTTTTTTTATTGTACTTCCTTCGTGACTTCCATTTTATCTTAATACCTTTCCTAAAATAACTTCTTTTTTGATTGGATTTATACCTTTACTTCAATTTATTGTATAGTATCTCCAAAGACACAATGTCTAAAAACCTCCTCTCTTATTTCTATTGAAATCAAAAATGAAGTTATTTTCATTTTTGATTTTTTAACAAAAAAACAACTCAGGACAAATCGAACCGTTAACTAGTTAATTATTAAATCTTAATTTTTTAATTATTCTTGGATTTAAATCGCATTTTTTACTTAATAAGATAATTAAATGAAAATTGATACAGAACTAATTGATATTGATTCTTTTCAATAAAAAAAAAAAAAAAAAGATTTTTCAATTTTCATTATAACAGCAATTAGGAGTCTATGTAAACCCTAGAACAAAAATTATTACAGGGGGTCTCTAATGGGGTATCTTTTTGATAAAATTCTTAAGAAGAAATTATCCGGAAAATGTTCTGCTTCAATTTTTAGAGTAGAAATTTTGATAAAACCCACGTTGCGCCGAATAGAACTGAAATAAAAGAGGAAACGGATCTATAGATATCTTTCCATGTTTAATAAAAA